CTTTTTTTGTTTTTCTTTTTTTACTTCTATAGTGAAGATAGTCGCACGTAATGACAGATCACGGCCATATTATTAAAAGCTTGTGGTAAGAATGGATTTCGTTCTAGTGCTCGAAAATAATATTCCAAAGCTTTCGTATGTTCTCCATTACTTGTATGGATAAGACCTATATTATAGAGTATATAACTTCGATCATAAGGATCAATTTCTAGTCGCATAGCTTCATAATAATTCTGTAAAGCTTCTGCATAATTTCCTTCGGATTGAGCTGACATCCGTTACGGTCGCCATTCAATTAAAAGAATCTCCGTTCCAAAACCGTACGTGAGATTTTCACCTCATACGGCTCCTCCCTTATGTACATAAGGAGAATATACATGAAATCAAAAAGATGAAAATATTCTCATTATGGACTGAGCAGGGCTAGTGTTTTTACAAGAAATCTCTAGCCAACCTTCCTGCAAGAGATCTTTTCTTAATATCAAGGGTGTTGAGACTAGATAACTAGATAGAAATGAGAACTCGAGCAATTTCTTTGTTTTCAACGCCTCCTAATTTCCAGGAATTAGTCACTTCAAACAACCTTCGATGGTTATATTGGTATCCAAAGTACGAACGAGATGGATGTTTGTTGTCCCAACCATTCTTTTAGTCCCGAGCCCAATAAGGAAAGGGGTCATTTCTAACAAGGTTTTCGTGTTGTTGATTCCTAGGTGTAGTGCTTCTTCCCTTATGCTGTCCGTTGGTACTAGTGTAGTGGAGTAGGATTGCCCCATAATACAGAACCTCTAGATATAACCTTTCGCTCAATACTAGAATCTAAGATTGAAACATAGCATCTGAGGTTGCATTAATCGAGGATACACGACAGAAGGAATTGTTCTATTTCCAAACTTCACCTTCAACAAGCGTAGATTTATTTCAAAAATTTTTCCGAATCACATGTCTTTCTCGTAAGACCAAGAGAAAAAAAAGAATCAAATCACACCATCTCTGTAATAGGTAAATGCCTCCTTTTCTCCTGAAGTTGTCGGAATTATTTGCAATAAGATATTGGCTACAATTGAAAAGGTCTTATCAATAAAATTTCCATTTATCCGCGATCTAGGCATAGCTAGCAATCCATTTTATAATTCTTCTCATTCCCTCTCGGGGGAAAATGATCCCACAAAGAAAAGAATTGTACAGTACGAAATAACATAAAAATAGATTGATTTGAAAAAAAAAGATTATGGGCTTTTTATTCCAATTGTTCCTTTTTTATAGGAATCAATAAGAAAAGGTCCAACCCGGTTCGATTTCATCCTAATGTAGTAGTATACCAACGAAGCGAACTATTCCGATTTCGTTGAAGTTACAGATTCAAATAACTCGAGAAATTTGTATTGAATTATGATACAAAGAGGAAAAAATCATTCTATGATGAAAATAGAATAACCACCTCTTTTTTATGTTATGTACATAGCAGGTATACAATCCACTATACAAAATGTTTTATCAATCTAGAATAGAGGGGTGAGGGAAGGGGTTTGTTGTTGAGAATTCTAAAGTCGGAAAGAAATTTGAGAATTTGTAAGGTATGGAATCGTAGTCTATATAGAATTATGATAGAAAGGTATCCATTAACCCTAGTCTAAAAAATCTAGACCTATTAATCAGTTGATTCGTTCTAATTCATTGATTTAATGGATTCGAATCGAATTTCTAGTAGGAGTCGTTTTTGCAAACACAAACCCCTTTTCATTTTCAAAATTACAAATAAAAAAATTTCGTAAAAAATAATTGTCTTGAGGCCTCGAAAGATCTTTCTTTACTTTGATGAAAAATTTTCTATTTTTATTTATAATATTTTGTAATATATAGTTCAAATATATAGTTAAAATGGATTGGTCATACTTATCCAATCCAATAATCTAGAATGAAATATGAAGAACTCACTATTCACTTGGTTTTTGATTCATAATCATTATGTAGGAGAGATGGCCGAGCGGTTCAAGGCGTAGCATTGGAACTGCTATGTAGGCTTTTGTTTACCGAGGGTTCGAATCCCTCTCTTTCCGCACCTTCACTTAATAGATCCATTTTATTATTTATTAAAAATACCGGATCAAATAGCAATGGAGACCTTTATTCCACCAGTTAAACCTTTCATTGATATAGATTCTCTATTCCTAATTCCGCGACTAGGAAGAATACCGGAAAGAATATGAAAATAGCCCCTCGGGCTATGATACATAAATGAGATAAAATCAGAATCAAACCCGTATTTTTCTTACTTAACCTTAGGTTAATTTAATTTGATAAAAGGGAAGAAAATTGCCCAAACCTCTGCTATTTTATTTGAGTTTAGGTTTAATTAAGTTTGACGAGAATAATACTCTACGACTAGCAATTCATTTATTTTCAAACTGACCCATTTACTATCTATTATTTGATTGACCAGTCCTTTATATTGGACTGGGTGAAGAGTCAAATGATTTGGCACTTCCGCCTGAGGAGA